TGGTTTCATTAATGCGAATTGTTTGATCCAGTTAACACTCTGGTTGTTCGCCGTTCACAAATTTAGGCAGTTCATATCATACATTGTTTCCATTCTTCGATGTTTCAGCAGTAGCATATTGTTCCATGTTCCACTAAGGCCAAAATACGGGATCAACAAGTGTTTACACGACTCTACCACCCGGTCCTGTTCCCCCCTTCCTTTTTTTTTCATGGCCAATCTGTCTTTACGGCTAAGGAATGGAAAATCGTTCTCCTGTTACATGAATATGAATCCAATGTTTCATTTCATCCGAGAAAAGCCATCTCTTTCTCAAAAATGTCTTTGTCATTTGATCCAATAGCGTTCCGTTAGATAGGAACAGATTTGATAAATACTGATAGCTCTCGGATAGAGTATTAGAACGGAAAGATCCATTAGCTAAGGAACTATTGGTTCTAAGACATCTCTGGCGATGAATCAACAATTCGAGGTGCTTTTCTTGCGTATTATTGGTGAACCAGCGTTTATACATAGATGTAGGAGGATCCATTTGGGAAGTAATAAGCCCCTTTGACATCTCCTCATCTGCAAAGAATTCTCGACGTGAGAACACAGAGACAAAGGGCTGATCTTTGAATAGAAAAAATAATGGATCCGCGGGGTCCCAAATGAATTGGCTTATTCGACCTTGTTCTTTGGCAGATCTATCTCGTGTCTGGTACTGCATTGTTCCACTCTGCAAAAATTCCGAATCATTCTCTTGAAGCTCATCCTCTTTATGATAAATGATCCGCTTGCCCTGAAATGACCCAGCCCAATAGGGAAATCCTAATTCAGTGGGCCTTTCGATTCCGATACAATCCAATAAATTGCCACAAGGGCGACATCTTCGAGGAGCCCAAATTATGTGATTGAATAAATCCTCTTCTATCTGTTGCGGGTCGACAGCTCCTTCCCCTTCTTCAAACCCCGATTCGTATTTGTTTTCATATCGAAATCTCTGATCACCCATAGAGCAATATCCGTTTTGCATCATATCGAACGGATTCCTTGGTTCGGACCGAAGAAGTAATGTCATTCGATTATTATCAAGCTGACCGCAATCTTTTTCTCTCTGTGGGGGTCCTCCCAGAGCATCTTCTACTTCTAATAGTAATAGGCCATGAACTAGATCAGAATCATTCTCAACAAATCCATAAGAATTGGTTTCATTGGGTCCGGGTGAAGACCAAAGATCTTGAGCGACCGATCCGGCAGAACAACTCAAAAGATAGAGAAGTATCGTTAATTTATTCATGCTCGTTCCAAGTTCAAAGTACCATTTGTACAAATAAGAATCCCCTTCTTGACATGATTTCTTCTTCATATAGATAGATATAGGATCTATGGGGCAATTACTTAGAAGTACATTTTGTGCAACAGCCCTTCCTATCTGATAAAAGAGTATCCCATGATCCTGAACCGCTCTTACCTGGGATCGCAAATCCCAAGTTTGCCTATGAAGAGCTGATCGGATTGTATTAGTTTCTATAATGGATTTCTTCTGTGTGATACTAATGGATAGGGCCTCATTGATGAGTGCTACAAGATCTCGTGCATTGGAACCCATGGTTATGGACCCGAATCTGTTAGCACGGAACATTTCCTTTTCCAAGTGAAATCCCCTGGTATATGAAAGAATGAAAAAGTGCTTTCGTTGTTGTGGAAGAAGAAGCCTTCGTATCTTAATGCATGCGTTGAATTTATTTGGAGCTATTAGAGCGGGATCCACCTTTTTTGGAATATGAGTCGAAGCAATAACAAGAATATTTCTAGTGGAGCATCTTTCACAATCCCCGGAGATATAGTTCTCTAATAGACCGAGGGATAAGTAATTCGACTCATTCCCATTCACATAGAGATTATGAATGTTTGGAATCCATATTATGCAAGGAGACATCGCTTTTGCTAATTCGAATTGAAAGGTGATATCCAATTGGTCTCTTTCTATTTTCGGCGTCATAGAAATAGTTGGGACATTCATCATAGTTAGCAGCTCCATATCAAGGTCATCATCCATATCGTCACTATCATCCATATCGATATCGCTACGATCATCCATATGGATATCGCTACTATCATCCATATGGATATCGCTACTATCATCCATATGGATATCATCAATAAGATAACCCTGAGACTTGTCCTCCAGGAACTTGTTCGGAAAGACCGTAATAAAAGGAACATAGGAATTTTTCGCTAGGTATTTGACCAAATAAGATCGTCCAGTTCCTATCGAACCTATCACTAATATGCCCCTAGAAGGGGATAGGTCTAAGCGGAGCGAAAAGGGTTTTCCATGAGATGGGAAATGAAAACGATTAGCCCCACACGAGGTTTGTGAATAAGTGATTGTCTGATAATGAGCAAGGAATATCCGTCTTTCTGCTAAACAGGATCTATTAAACTCATAATTCATTAGATACTTTTGATGAATGTCCACTAAGTATCGTAAGTAAATGGATCCCGGTTGTTCAATCATTTGATAACCAGAGGCATTCTTTGATAAATCATCACTATGAGTGAGACTCAATAGAATTGGATCAATCCCTTTTTCTGTCGTTAAGGTGGAGAACTGAACCAAGAATTCTCTTTCTTCATCATCAATCGAATCACTGTTCGCGACCCAAGATTCTATTTTATCATCAATCCAATCACCGTTCACGTTTTTTCTTTTTCTTATCAAGGAATAGATCTCTTTACTTGTACGGCTTAGATGTCTCGTATTTATCGAAAAAGCAATTCGATTGATGGGATTTGGTATGATACTTATTAGATCGATGAGATTGCTATTCCAAGATTTCTTATTATAACGTATTGATTTGACCACATAAGCGGGACCACCACCCAATAGCATGTTGCCACCATAAGAAGAACCCCGCATTTCTTCCAGAGAATCTCCTAATTGTTCCAGAACAACTAGAAAGAGATTCTTTAACCAGAAAGAATTCAGTTCAGATGTCGGATACCTATCTAGAAGTTTTTGCAACTCCATATTGTATGATGGAATCATCCAAGATTGGATCTTTTCGAACTCTGTCTGTAACTCACTAGAGGCTCGGGAAGCGAAGAGAAGATGTATACGAACGAGATATCCAGCAACAAGAAGAAGAAAAGGGATTGAATAGAGAAACTCCCGAGCATGTGTTGATCTCAGATGTGCCCATAGCAAGAGAGCAGGTGACTCATTATTTCGATGAATCCTCTCTTCGGACAGAAAAAGTAAACACTTACTCAAAATCTCAGTTACACTTAGCAGAGTCCTTTGTGGAAGAACCCTCTGAGGAATTAGCCATGATATATCTGAGCCATGCATAATAGCATGAACAATAGATACAAAATGTTTACTGCTACTTAGTATCGGCAATGGGTCTGAAAAAGTATCTAAAAGGGTGAAATGGAGATATTTGCACCCTGTCGAAGTAAGGAACCATGGCATATATGTTTGGAACAGATTCCATTTGGAGAGATTGGAAAAAGCACTATCTCGTTGAAAGATTCTATACATCTGTTGTTTCTCAACGTATTTCTTTAGACAAAGACTCCCTTTTTTCCTCTTTCTGGATGGTAAACCTTTCTCAGAACATGGAGTGTGAGTCAAACCCATGCTTGAATTCAAACCGAGATACTGATGCAAGTTCTTCCCTTCTGAATCAGATAGATTCATATCTGAAAGAGGATGGCAATAAGTTCTTTCAAAATGGACTATTTTTTTCTCTATTAGAGGTGTTGCAGAAATGTCTGCGATCGAGTAAGAGTAAATAACGCTACGAACGAATGGATCGGATCGAATTGGAAAATGGAAAGATTTGTGCAAGTTATACGTCTCGTCACCACTTTGTGTAAAATCTTTAGGTATGAATATGTCAGATACCCGTGACTCGATTGGTGAGATAGTCTCTATCTCCAAAAAAATCTGCTTTTTTTTACCGACGCACAAAGAACATTTTTTGTTGCGAATGAACAAGATATTGAGGAATTGTCCATGCGTCAAATCCTCATTATGGATACGGGTCTTTTCCACATAAAAGGGGAATCTTTTGGTACAATCGAACCAGAAGTGATGCGGATCATTCAAGAATCGAAGTGGATTTGCTTTATAAAAAGAGGATATCAATGAACTTCTATGAAATGGTTCCACGGGATTCAGCCAGTTGTCTCGATCGTGAGATATCCTTGAGAAATAGGAATCCAAGGGTTTCCTGCGATTCTTTATAGTATGCAATGAATCCATCATCCACTTTGGTATCTTTTTGAACAACAATGATACTATTGTTCCCCCATTGATCAAGAATTTCGGTATTGGGAAAGTATCATGATCGCCGAATAAGAAGGGTTTCCATTTATTCAAATGAACGACCTGAACACCTACTGATTCTAACAACTGATTGCAGAGTGGATCATTCGGATCTTGAAATTCATAGATGCGGATCTCGGATCTATGAATGGGGATATCCCCGATACTCACAAAGAAAAGGGGAAGTGACTTGGACAAAAAGAAACGAAGTGACTTAGACAAATGTTGTTTGTCGATAGCCTCGAACCAATTCATTGAATATTGATTAATACATAATCGATCGAACACTACTTGAAAACGCTTCTTCTGTTCAGAAACAAAATCTTCCCAATGTTCACTCTTGCTCCCATTGGAACATTTGTATCTATACGCATCAGGATACCGATTCATTAAAAAGAATCGATTGGATACATTTCCTATGTATACATAGGTGCGATATTTGATTTGCATCAGATTTTTGATCAATCTCAATCTATATTGATTGGGATTGGCTGCCCCCATTATGTTGTTGCTAGCAAATACTGCTGTTTTTCGTTTTTGATCTTCCAAATCGTTCCCGCAGTGGATCCGGACCCATTTGTTTCTGATCCTTCGAGAAAAAGATTCATTCTCTTCATAAAAAAGAGGGGGTAGAACCAAGAAATATTTCTTCTTCGACTCATCTCTGGAGTGGAATACCTCATTCCAGAATTTTGTTTGATTCAACCCGTAGGAATCAATAGAAAAGGCAAATCCCCTATGATACAACAGATCCGGCTCGGTTATTGATAGAGTGAATAGTTCTGGAAATCCCTCTTCTGATTTCAAATCGTGGTGTAACGTGTATTCCCCTTTGTTCCGGTCATGGAATGGATGAAATAAATGGAAAAATGGATTTTTGCTCAAGAATGAAATCTTATTGGAACTGTCCATATCCGATTCATCCTTCGGAACCATGTCACATCCCGGATCTGATGAAATAGGATGAATTGAGACGGTTTTTTGTAAATACGTCATTATCTTGAATATATCAACCATTTCTTTATTTTCCGATCGACTGGAAAGAACAAAAGAAACATCTTGTTTTTTCTTCAAAAATGTATGATATCTAGTGGACCTCTCAGTAGGATTCGAACCCAGATGGAGTTCTGACCATCTGTCAGAGAAAAAAGAACAAATGGATCTTGTACTTGTGGGATTCCCAAGAGATTCGTCGATTTCTTCCGTAAGCAGATGATTATTGATCTGCTTCTCACGTTCCGTGAATAGCCAGGACATGTAGTAAGATCCAAAAAGGCATTTCGGAAATCGATCTGATTCTATCTCTGTTCGTTCCGTTTGAGTTTGAATAAGGGAAGGATCCAAAAGAATAGATCTTTCTTTTAGTTGCTGAATCTCTGCTTGATCGATCAATGCGTAGGATTCTGAATCCTCATTTCTAATGGAATCGAAATGATCCATGCATTGATCAGAAGATCCTTTCCATTGGCTAGAATCCTTTACTTGAACGAAACTTGTGGAATCATATGGAATATTTGACAATACATTCCGTAACTTGCTAACAAACCGATCCTTGCTCCCCAACCACACACTGTCTAACCAAATCCAATTCTCTTTCGATACATTTCTCACCGATTCGTGCGGATTCTTCCCCCAACTAACGCGGAGATCTTGGCGGAATTGCCACATATGAAATGGAGCACTATTTCGTACAGAAATGCCCCACTTGTTTCTCGAGAAGAGATGGGAAACATGCTCGATATCATTTGATTGAATAGTTGCCTCAGCTCCTTGTTGTTTGAAGAAAGCCTTCCCTTCCATTGGTCTTTTTTCACGAAAAGCAGACATGATATAACAAAGAAAGTCTTTCCCTAAGATTTCGAATAGCTGCCCCGAATCCAAGTGGATTATGTTTCGCTTCTTACTGGGGGAAAGACGATCAAACAATTCCCAATCATGGTCCTTGCAGATCGGATCATCCATATAAAATAAAAAAGGAAACTCCATATATTTAGATTTGCTATCTTTCTCGTTGAATGAGATCTCAATTCCTGCTACGGTTTCATTAGATATCTTACAACTCAAATCCCTCTTTTTTCCGATCTGGTTCCTCCACCACCGCGAACTTCGCATGATACATTTCTGATTTATTGGGAGAACCCAAGTAATCTCTTGCGGATCCATGAAGCAACTCTCAGAAAGATTTTTCCCTTTTGGAAGATACAGGAGCGAAACAATCAACCTATTGATGTTGGAAGACCAAAAAGATTCTTCAAATGTCTCCTTTTTGGGCCCAATGGAATTCATAGGGATAGGAAGAAGCCCCATCAAATAGAGATTTTTTCTTTCGACCATCTTTCGATTGTTAATACGAGACATAAGGACCACTACTACAAGCAGTACTACACCTTGGATCGTGAAATATCGATTGCTTGTGGAACCCTGTGAATCACGCGAAAGTAGGATACTCACAATTCGGGGATCAAAGAGCTTCATAAAGCGTTCTTGGCGGAAAAGAATGTGAGTGAAAGATCCCACTGAATCAAATTTGATCCATGAATCTAAGAAATAATGAGAATTCTTGATCTCTCTCCATATCTCTCTCAATTCGAAGATCCAGGATGTTAATTGGTGTCGTTTCATTGATTCCTCCTAAAGATTTCATTTCAATTGGAATTTGGTTATTCACGATGTACGATGATCCCTGTGAAGCATCCATGGCTGAATGGTTAAAGCGCCCAACTCATAATTGGCAAATTCGTAGGTTCAATTCCTGCTGGATGCACGCCAATGGGAACGTTCAATAAGTCTATTTGAATTGGCTCTGTATCAATATCTCATCATCCATACATAACGAATGTTATGGTATATTCATAACATAACATATGAACAGTAAGAACTAGAATTCTTATCGATACTGGAACTCATAGGGAATAAAATGGATTTATGGATGGAATCAAACACGCAGTATTTACAGAAAAGAGTATTCGGTTATTGGGGAACAATCAATATACTTCTAATGTCGAATCAGGATCAAATAGGACAGAAATAAAGCATTGGGTCGAACTCTTCTTTGGTGTCAAGGTAATAGCTATGAATAGTCATCGACTACCCCGAAAGGGTAGAAGAATGGGACGTTACAGACGTATGATCATTACGCTTCAACCGGGTTATTCTATTCCACCTCTTATAGAGAAAAGAACTTAAAGCAAAATACTTAATAACACGGCGATACATTTATACAAAACTTCTATCCCAAGCACACGCAATGGAGCCGTAGACAGCCAAGTGAAATCCAATCCAAGAACTCATTTGATCTATGGACGGCATCATTGTGGTAAAGGTCGTAATGCCAGAGGAATCATTACCGCAAGGCATAGAGGGGGAGGTCATAAACGTCTATACCGTCAAATCGATTTTCGACGGAATCAAAAAGAAATATCTGGTAGAATCATAACCATAGAATACGACCCTAATCGAAATGCATACATTTGTCTCATACACTATGGGGATGGTGAGAAGAGATACATTTTACATCCCAGAGGGGCTATAATTGGAGATACCGTTGTTTCTGGTACAGAAGTTCCTATATCAATGGGAAATGCCCTACCTTTGAGTGCGGTTTGAACTATGGATTTACGTAATTGGAAGTAGCCAATTAGGTTTACGACGAAACCTAGAAATCGATCACTGATCCAATTGGAGTACCTCGACGGGATAGACCTCAACAGAAAACTGTTGAGTCACGGCAGCGAGTGATTGAGTTCAGTAGTTCCTCATCGAAAATTATTGACTCTAGAGATATGGTAATATGGAGAAGACAAAATGGTTTGAAGCATGCACAGAACCGGAAGCGCCCCTTGTTTCCAATCAAAGAGAGGAGGACGTTTTATTCACATTTCATTTGATGGTCAGAGGCGAATTGAAAGCTAGACAGTGGTAATTAAGACCCCCGGGGAAAAATAGGGATGTCTCCTACGTTACCGTTACCCGAAATATGTGGCGGTATCGACGTAATCTCATAGAATCATTCGGTCTGAATGCTACATGAAGGACATAAGCCAGATGACGGAACAAGGAGACCTAGGATGTAGAAGATCATAATCCTAACATGAGTGATTCGGCAGATTGGGATTCCTATATATGTGGTACCTCATCATACGATTCATATAAGATCCATCTGTCTAGATATCATCATATACATCTAGAAAGCCGTATGCTTTGGAAGAAGCTTGTACAGTTTGGGAAGGGGTTTTGATTGATAAAAAAGAAGAATCTACTTCAACCGATATGCCCTTAGGAACGGCCATACATAACATAGAAATCACACGTGGAAAGGGTGGACAATTAGCTAGAGCAGCGGGTGCTGTAGCGAAACTTATTGCAAAAGAGGGACAATCGGCCACATTAAGATTACCCTCTGGGGAGGTACGTTTGATATCCAAAAACTGCTTAGCAACAGTCGGACAAGTGGGTAATGTTGGAGTGAACCAAAAGATTTTGGGTAGAGCCGGATCTAAGTGTTGGCTAGGTAAGCGTCCTGTAGTAAGAGGAGTAGTTATGAACCCAGTAGACCATCCCCATGGGGGCGGTGAGGGTAGAGCCCCAATTGGTAGAAAAAAGCCCACAACTCCTTGGGGTTATCCCGCGCTTGGAAGAAGAAGTAGGAAAAGGAAAAAATATAGTGATCGTTTTATTCTTCGTCGCCGTAAATAGGAATATGAAAAATCCAATTTTTGAATTGGAAAGAATGTGATGTGATGGGCGAACGACGGGAATTGAACCCGCGCATGGTGGATTCACAATCCACTGCCTTGATCCACTTGGCTACATCCGCCCCTTATCTAGCTAAAGCATTTTCCCTTTTTCCCATTCCTAATTATTTTCTTTATTCTGACCTCCATACTTCAATCGAGATATTGGACATAGAATACCAAACCAATCTGAAAAATGTAAAAAAGGAGTAATCAGCTGTGACACGTTCGCTAAAAAAAAATCCCTTTGTAGCTAATCATTTATCGGTCAAAATTGAAAAACTCAACATGAAGGAAGAGAAAGAAATAATAGTCACTTGGTCTCGGGCATCTACCATTATACCCACAATGATTGGCCATACAATCGCTATTCATAATGGAAAAGAACATCTACCTATTTATATAACAGATCGTATGGTAGGTCACAAACTGGGAGAATTTGCACCGACTCTGACTTTCGCGAGACATGCAAGAAACGATAATAAATCGCGTCGTTAATGTATTACAAACAACACCCAACAGATTGGGTGTTGTTTGTAATACATTAAGATTAAAGAAAAACGAAGACAGGAGAAATATTATGACAAATCAGAAAAAGATAACGGAGATAACGGATACCTCTAGAAAAAATAGCTCAAATTCGAGTAAAGAAATAATAGTTTTAGGGAAACAGATGGGTATCTCTTTTTTAAAAGCACAAAGAATAATTGATCAGATTCGCGGACGTTCCTATGAGGAAACACTTATGATACTAGAACTTATGCCTTATCGTGCATCTTATCTCATTTTAAAATTGGTTTATTCGGCAGCAGCAAATGCTAATCATAATATGGGTTTAAACGAAGCAAATTTAGTCATTACTAGTGCCGAAGTGAATAAGAGTATTATTGTAAAAAGGCTAAGACCCCGGGCTCAAGGACGGAGTTATATGATCAAAAGACCCACATGTCATATAAAAATTGTATTAAAAGAAAAATCCTTTATGGATCAATCTAAAACTTAAATTAAAATAAAATTCGCTAAGGAATTTCTTAATTCTATATATTGGAATATTTTATACTTTGACTTTATAAGAAAGCAGAAATTAAGTAGACAAATAAAAAAGAAATAGAATATTCAAATAACATAAAAATTATATAATCATAAATATGGGACAAAAAATAAATCCACTTGGTTTCAGACTTGGTACAACAAAAAGTCATCATTCCTTTTGGTTCGCACAATCCAAAAACTATTCTGCAAATCTACAAGAAGATGAAAAAATAAGGAATTGTATCAAAGATTATGTACAAAGGAATAAAAGAATAGCCTCTGGTTTCGAAGGAATTGGACATATCGAAATAAAGAAAAAAATTGATTTAACTCAAGTCATCCTCTATATTGGATTTCAAAATGTATTAGTCGAAGGTCAAACACAAGTAATAGAAGAATTACGGATAAATGTAGAAAAGAAATTGAATTCTATCAACCGAAGACTCAATATTGCTATAACAAAAATAGAAAAACCTTATGGAAAACCCAGTATTCTTGCCGAATATATAGCTTTACAATTAAAAAATCGAGTTTCTTTTCGAAAGGCACTGAAAAAAGCTATTGAATTAACAGAACAAACGGATACAAAAGGAATTCAAGTACAAATTGCAGGTCGTATCGACGGAAAAGAAATTGCACGTGTTGAATGGATGAGAGAAGGCAGGGTTCCTCTACAAACAATTCGTGCTAAAATAGATTATTATTTGTCAACAATTCGTACTATCTATGGAGTATTAGGCATAAAAATTTGGATATTCTTAAATGAAGAAAAATAAAGAGAGAATTCTCTTTGTCTTTTCCTTTTTTACCAAAAAATATTAATAATAGACAATTTCCATTTAATTCTATAAGGTTTAATCAAAACTCTATTTTTATATAAATTGCTATGCTTAGTGTGCGATTCGTTCATTTTTTCTTTAGAATTTAATAGTAAGAGTAAAAAAGCTTTACTAAATACTACTTCTAAACTTAAAAAAAATAAGCTTATTGCTTTTTATTATCGAGATCCCAATGAAAAGTGACTATAGGAATGAGTAAATCAATCAATTATATGGTTATAGCAACTGTAAACTTTGTTAAATAAATATGATTACATGTTAAAAAAGAAAGGGATGTGGATAAACGAGAGGATGATAGAAAGGAAGAAAAAATAATAATAAAAAAGATATATCATTCAAATCAAATATGGATGGTCTAGGACTCATGTCATAAAAAGCAATGTGATAAAGCATGAAAATTCTTAATATTCATTTGCTAATAACTAATAATAGTAATAGCATAATGAGAAAAAAATACAGAATAAAGAGCTTCGAGTTAATAAAACTAAATAAATTGACTAATACAAATATTGTTTAAAGCTTCATTGCAGAAGTCAAACCTAACCATTAAAAAGGCAAAGCTATAGGAACGAAATAACCTATGACTGTATCAAATAAAATTCCATTAAAAACTAAAAAATATGGAATATCAAAATATGGAATATCAGAAAATACCCATAGGTGGGATGGCGAAAAACCCCAAGAAAGAATTAAAATTAATATATCCCTGTAGGGTATAGCAGTAAAGCGTCAATATTCGCCCGCGAAATCAAAAAAGTATTGGCTTGTGTTGTGGCATAAGTCTAATCTATGATTTATATAGAAATAAAAAAAGGTTTCCTTCAAATTAATTATCAAATAAAATTCTATTTATAATAGAAAATCTCATTTTTTTATACCCTTTCTTTTTATTTGCGAGGAGCTGGATGAGAAGAAATTCTCATGTCCAGTTCTGGAATAGAGATGGAATGACATCGACTATAACCCGAAAAGAACCAGATTTCGTAAACAACATAGAGGAAGAATGAAAGGAATATCTTGTCGAGGCAATAAAATATCGTTCGGCAAATATGCTCTTCAAGCACTTGAACCAGCTTGGATCACAGCTAGACAAATAGAAGCAGGACGCAGAGCAATGACAAGATATGCACGCCGCGGAGGAAAAATATGGGTACGTATTTTTCCCGATAAATCTGTTACAGTAAGACCGGCAGAAACACGTATGGGTTCGGGAAAGGGCTCTCCTGAATATTGGGTATTCGTTGTTAAACCAGGCCGAATACTTTATGAAATGAGTGGAGTATCAGAAACCGTAGCTAAAGCAGCTATTTCAATAGCGGCGCGCAAAATGCCTATACGAACTCAATTTATTATTTCAGTATAAGGATATATAAAAAAAAGATTTAGTATGAATGATTGACCCATTTCTGGACAGAAAATATGAATATTTCTTTCTTATTTCATCCTTTTGTATGAAAAAAATATATGATTAAACCTCAGACAATTTTGAATGTAGCAGATAACAGTGGAGCTCGAAAATTGATGTGTATTCGAATCATAGGAGTTGGTAATCAGCAATATGCGCATATTGGTAATGTTATTGTTGCTGTAATTAAAGAAGCAGTTCCTAATATGCCTCTAGAAAGATCCGAAGTTATTAGAGCCGTAATCGTACGTACATGTAAAGAACTCAAACGAGAAAACGGTATGATAATATGTTATACTGACAATGCAGCCGTTGTCATTGATCAAGAGGGAAATCCAAAAGGAACCCGGATTTTTGGAGCGATCCCTCGAGAATTAAGGCAGTTAAACTTTACTAAAATAGTTTCGTTAGCTCCTGAAGTATTATAAAAAATTGTTACCTTAAAAAACGACTACAAATTAGTAAAAAAATTAGTCAATTTGAATCTCACGGATATACACTTTAGAAGAAACAAAAAAGAGAGCATGTTGATTACATATAAATTGGGAGAAATACATAGTTGTTTTATGGGTAAGGACACTATTGCTAATCTAATAACTTCTATAAGAAATGCTGACATGAATCAAAAAAGAACAGTTCAAGTAGCATCGACAAATCTTACTAAAAACATTGCAGAAATACTTCTACGAGAAGGCTTTATTGAAAATATTCGTAAACATGAGAAAAATAATAAAGCCTTCTTTGTTTTAACTTTACCATATAGAAAGACTCAAAAAGAAATATATAAAGCTAGAACTGTATTAAAGCGTATCAGCCGACCCGGTTTAAGAATTTATTCCAACTCTCAAAGAATTCCTAAGATTCTAAGTGGAATAGGAATTGTCATTCTTTCAACTTCTCGTGGTATAATGACAGATCGAGAAGCTCGACTGCAGCGAATTGGGGGAGAAATTATATGTTATATATGGTAATTTTTTTCTTCAAATACCTTCGTCTTCATTTTATCTCGAGTTTTTAAGAGTAAAAATGAAAAAAAAAGATATAGCGCTTCCTCCATTTAATTGATACTTCAAATAAAAGGAATGAAAGAACAAAAATTAATTCATGAGGGTTTAATTACTGAATCACTTCCCAATGGTATGTTCCGAGTCCTTTTAGATAATAAAGATCTGATTTTAGGATACGTTTCAGGAAGGATCCGACGCAGCTTTATACGAATACTACCAGGGGATAAAGTAAAAATTGAACTAAGTCGTTATGATTCAACTAGGGGACGCATCATTTATAGACTTCGCACCAAAGATGTGAATGATTAGATTCTTTTCTTTACTTGAAGTGAAAATAACACTCTAGATTTCAAAATGAAAGTAAAAAAAAATGGGTAAAAAATAATATTATAATATAATCAATATGAAAATAAGAGCTTCTGTTCGTAAAATTTGTGAAAAATGTCGACTAATCCGTAGACGTGGACGAATTATAGTAATTTGTTCTAATCCAAAGCACAAACAAAGACAAGGATAGTCTTTCAAAAAAAGAACCTTACTTTTGAATAGGTAAATCAAAAGAAATTAAAAAATAAAGTACAGAATGCAGAATGGATTTTCCCAAGAAATGTATATCTCCATATCTTCTCTTTATGTATCAAATATATTTCTTAATCAGATTTATTTTATAAAATGCTAAAATATGATAAAAAAAATCATGCAAAAAAATAATTCACGTAGAAATGGGCGTATTGATTTCCGTAAGAATGGACGTAGAATACCAAAAGGAATTATTCATGTTCAAGCAAGTTTTAACAATACTATTATAACGGTTACGGATATACGGGGTCGGGTGGTTTCTTGGGCTTCCTCTGGTACTTCTGGCTTTAAAGGCACAAGAAGGGGAACACCCTATGCAGCTCAAGCGGCAGTAGTAAATGCTATTCGTACCGTTGTAGATCAGGGTATGCAACGAGCAGAAGTTATGATAAAAGGGCCTGGTCTTGGGAGAGATGCAGCATTGCGAGCCATTCGTAGAAGTGGTATTCTCTTAAGTTATGTACGTGATGTAACACCTATGCCACATAATGGATGTCGACCTCCTAAAAAAAGACGTGTGTAGAAATTCGAATGAAAATAATTTCAAGAGAAATAAATAATTACATGATAAAAAAATGAGTATGGTTCGAAAGGAAGTAACAGGACCCACTCAAACAATACAGTGGAAGTGTGTTGAATCAAGAATAGACAGTAAACGTCTTTATTATGGTCGTTTCTTTTTGTCCCCACTTAGGAAAGGTCAAGCTGATACCATAGGTATTGCCATGCGACGGGCTTTACTTGGAGAGATAGAAGGGACATGCATCATACGTGCAAAATCTGAGGACTTACCACATCAATATTCTACAATAACAGGTATTGAAGAATCAGTACATGAGATCTTACTTAATTTGAAAGAAATTGTATTAAAAAGCAATCTTTATGGAGTTAGTGATGCATCCATTTGTGTCAGAGGTCCTAGATGCGTAACTGCTCAAGATATCATTTTACCTTCTTCCGTGCAAATTGTTGACACGACGCAATATATAGCTAACCTAACGGAACCAATTGATTTGTGTATTGGATTAAAAATCAAGAAAGGTCGTGGATATCATAGGGAATCCAAAAAAAACTATCAAGATAAAGATTATCCGATAGATGCTGTATACATGCCAGTTCGAAATGTTAATTATAGTATTCATTCGTATGGAAACGAAAAAAAAGAAGTTCTTTTTATAGAAATATGGACCAATGGGAGTTTAACGCCGAAGGAAGCACTTTATGAGGCTTCGCGTAATTTGATTGATTTATTTATTCCTTTTCTCCATGTGGAGGAAGATGACATAAATATGGAAAAAAAGAACAATAGATTTACTTCACCGTTTGTCACATTTAAAAAAGGATTCACTGATTTAAAGAAAAACAAAAAGGGAATTCCTGTTAATTGTATTTTTATTGACCAATTAGAATTGCCTTCCAAGACGTATAATTTACTTAAAAGGTCCAATATACATACATTATTTGACCTTTTGGATAAGAATCCAGAAGAGCTTATGAAAATCGAATCTTTTTGCATGGAAGATGAAAAACAAATATTGGAAACTCTAAATAAACTTTTTTAAATGAATTTACCTAAGAATACTTTTTCATTTTAAATTGGTTACTGTCCTTTTTTTAACATTTTCTAATTACTAATGCAAATTGGAATAGAAAAAAATAATTAAAGAAAATACAAAAAAAAATATGTGGTTTTATTTATTGCACAATATCAATATATAAAGTATGTGGAATAGATTATAATAAAATGATTATTATATAATAAAATGACAATTTGTAGTATCTAGAGAAGCTTTACTGTAAAGTAACTATTTCTTTAGATACCTACACCATGGTATTTTATGATTAAATTAATTTGCAAAAAAACTAAAAAAGTCCTAAGGTTAAAGATTTATCAATAGGTAAGGTTGCTCCAATACCTAACCAAAGAGCTACTATAGTACCGATCAAAAAAACCGTTGTGGCTACTGGTCGACGAAACGGATTTTGAAATTTATTCACATTCTCCAAAAAAGGTACTGTCAATAACCCAGTTGGTACTGAAACCATTAAAAGAACACCCAATAATTTATTGGGTACTGTGCGAAGTATTTGAAATACGGGAAAGAAGTACCATTCAGGTAATATCTCCAAAGGCGTTGCAAAAGGATCTGCAGGCTCACCAATCATGGATGGTTCTAGAACCGCTAAACCTACGTTGCATGCAATAGTACCTAAAATAACTACTGGAAAAATATATAAAAGATCATTAGGCCACGCAGGTTCCCCATAATAATTATGACCCATCCCTTTAGCCAATTTTGATCTTAATACAGGATCATTTAAATCAGGTTTTTTTGTTATTTGGATAGGCGAATTCATAATAATTCATCCCCCAAAGGAACCGGACATGATCATTTGTTATCATCCGGCTCGAGCAATAATCAAATAAATCACAGAAAAACTTGAACTATGCAAAATAGATAAAAGATAATAAAACTATGTAACAATGTTTATAATTCTTCTAGGTAAGAAAAGATTTCTCTAATGGGATTTTCCCTTACTAAGTATAAATTTTTCGATTCTATAAGTAAATGCTCAATATCCAAGCGGGCTTAAATGATTTGATCATGATCAATGGCTTTTTGGATTGTCTCATGTATCTGGATTGTTTTTTATCGCCCCAATCTCTATTCTATTACTTGAATTATGTCCAAACCAAAATATTTTCTTGTTACTAACAAATTTGATCTATGCTTTTCCTTAGATCCTATCTTTTACTCCGATAATAAAATAGATTATAATCAATGCAAAGGAAATGAATGCATTTTCCAACTAAAGCGATCAAAACCTATACGATATATACTATACGATAGATAAGAATAATAAAAACTATGGAATATCTTCAAAGTAAAGTAGTAATCTAAGTAAAGAATTAAAGAAGTCTGATTTACTAAAAGAAGTGAGGTAGCATGATTTTTCTATTACTATTCCACGGTCTACGGATTTGACGGAGCCTATAATAAATAGAAATAAAATCAAACTATTTTGACAGGATCATAGAAAAGATTCTCCGCAAGATAACCGGCCTACCCTATGTGACAGGGGACATACATATTGATTGGATTGGATGCAGAGACACATTTGGTTGTAAATTCCAATGTAGCAGATAAACTAATATATCTACATAGCAAAATAGATAGTTCAAGTCACACACTGCCATAATCCGTCCTTATTTTCTTAAAATTCACTTCAACTATTCATATTAAATCCAAAGTAGAATAATATTGGAGAGTTGAAGAAAAGTATCCAAAAAACATGTCTTATTTGAAAAGAAATAATCTATATTTTTAGCAATGAAATACTATTGTCCTTCCCCATATGAAATAATTCAAAATGTCTACTATAAGCAATTGGAATATTTCAATCTTGACGATCTGTATTTTCTATAAAGGACCAGAAATACCTTGCTTACGTATCATTAGAAAGTGCATTAACATAAATACAGCAGTAAGAAGAGGCAACACAAAAGTGTGTAAACTGTAAAAACGAGTCAAGGTGGATTGACCCACACTAGCACTTCCGCGCAATAATTCTACTAAAGGTGATCC